ATACACCCAATACATCGAAACTCATGGCCCATGGATAAAGAAAAACCGTTTCAACATCAAAAACAACAAAAACTAGAGCAAACATATAATAACGGATTCTAAATTGTAACCAAGCGTCGCCCATTGGTTCTATACCCGATTCATAACTAGAAAGTTTCTCTGGCCCTTTCCTAATCGGGGCTAAAATCCCAGAAATAAAAAATGCCAAAATAGGAATAAGACTTGATATTATTAGAAATGCCCAAAAAATATCATATTCGTAAAGCAAAACCATAGACGCACTCCTATGAACGTGGAAAATATACCGGATTGGTCGATTCGAATTGAAGTTGTAAAGTTATCCATAACTGTTTAGTCAAAACAAGAATTCATTTTGACCAAACCATCTAGTTTCCTTTGATTATTGCGGGGCATATCTCATTTCAAGATTTATCTACTGACTTGACTAGGATCCTATTCCAGTCTACTTAATTTTTTTATTTCAATTTTCTTGAATTTCTTTATTTAGTATAACTCTATATATTACGCTTCGACAAATTCTCTTGTTTTTGCCTAGGATTATTGCTAAAGAAAGCGACTTCCAAATAAAATTATTATTTTGGGTTTAAGAATTTCGAACTTATTATTCTTTTGATTATTTGAAATTTTTTATTATTTCTAGTATAGATTTCGATTATTTTAGGAATAGAATCAGGAGGTCTTTTTGTCGTTTTTTTTTTTTTCTTAGTGATTTAGAATAGAACAAGTATTCAAATGTAAGAGAATGGATAGGTATTTCCATCTCAGGATTTCGAATATCTTAGTGTTGGTATATTGTGTTTATTAGAATCTGGGTGGAGTTTTCTCTTGATTGAATACCGAAAAAGCATCCCTTTTTGTTGTGCTTCGCTAGGTCTAGGTAAGGTATACGAAGAAAAAGCTTATTTTATATTGTTGACACTGAAACTTACCAAAGAGATTCGTTTTTCAACAAACTTTAGCTTGTCTACAAATATATCAGGTTATTCCCTAAATCTATGTAAAAAACGCCAAAGAGTTTTTTCACCGGGCTTGTGTCATGATTTTGACTTCTTAAATTCATTAAGGTTAGGTATACCAAGGAGTATCACTAATTTAAAATTAACCCCTTGATTGTGGACAGGAAAATTCATATGGAATTTCCCTCCGAAGATTAATGATGAAAGGTTGGTTTGTTTATCCACGATTGGAAAAGGGTCGATTTGATCCCTTGAAATATGTTTTTCTTTTGGTTTTCTGTTCTGCTTTAAATGATTCCTGTGAGTGAGTTTCTAGGAAAAATTAGGTTTCTATGAACCAACCGGTCAGTTACAAGCAACAAACAAGAATGAAGAAATGAAAATTCTACAATTTTGTATTTCAAATTTTCATTTTAATTTTATAGGGCTATACGGACTCGAACCGTAGACCTTCTCGGTAAAACAGATCAAACTTATTATTATCAAAATGATCTGAACTGTTTCAAAGACCCAACATGCATTTTTTTTGCATTGGGCTCTTTCATTAACTGATAGAAATATCAGCCAATCCACCATATTTTTTCTTGATAGAAAAATAAGATAAGGAGATGGCTCCATGTGCTCTGATTCATTATTTGGGATTCTGATCCAGGAGCACTACCAAAGTGTTTCAAGGGTGGGGTTATCTTGACGTAGGTCTGCCTCTGGCCTAGATCGTTTTAAGTTAAATGAAGTCTCTATCGTTCGGCTTAAAAAATCAAATATGAAACTTCATACACCTTAAAGTTCATAGCACGAAAAGAAAATTTTTGAGTACCTTATACTCATTATGCCTAGCATTGAATGTACTAATATTCACCTTATCAATATCTCAAATCAATGATGGGGTCTGTTTGGTACCTAAATGAAATGGGCACCCAAATCGGACCGAACCATTTGTCAGGCTATTGTTCTCTCAAAGTTATGGAGTAAGACATCGATTTCTCAATAAGATCAATTTTTTTTGAGTGTATGATGGACTCCCCTGAAAAACATTGGCGCGCGTGTAAACGAGGTGCTCTACCAACTGAGCTATAGCCCTTAGTGCTTGTGATGCATATTTTATCATGTATATAATTTCTTGTCAAGATGTCTATGATTTGTCAAGATGAATATTCTATGATCCAACATCCTAAATTTTTGAGTGATATTGCTTAGATTATTATTGCTTATAAGGAATATGATATTTATAATCCATCGATGGGATGTGCTCTATTTGGTTCGCTTGGGGATGATAAATAACCTACTTAACTCAGTGGTTAGAGTATTGCTTTCATACGGCGGGAGTCATTGGTTCAAATCCAATAGTAGGTAGAACTTAGTTAGTACCATTGACTCCGGTATCTAATAATTTTTTTGCCCCACCCTCTTTTATTGATTTTGTATTTTTATTTATTTGGATTTCATTTTTGAATTGCGTTGTATCAAAATTGGATTCTGCTTGATTGGATTCACTCGACAGAATCCAATCAAAATAGGGTTTA